TTAAAAATAAGCTAAATTAAGCTTTTGGGTTCATACCCCAAATATAAAGGAAATACCTTTTTTTTAAAAATAAAGTGCCTGAAAAAGGATTATTCTGATAGAATAAATCATGTAAATATTTTACCTTTATTATTTTTTATATCTTATAGAATTAAACTATATCTATTAATATCAAAAATTAATGTGCATCTTACACTAAAATATAATTTTAAAATAAAGAAATTAAATTTCTTAAAAATTATATAAATAATTATTTTCAATTCTTTTTTATATAAACTCAAATAAAATATTTTTCTTATTTGTTTTATTTTTTAGAACAATAATTTCAATTTCTTCAAATTCATGATTTGGTTGTTGAATTGGACTAGAAATTAATCTAATAAGATTTATCCCCCTAATTTCTAAAACTAATAATTTAATAGCATCAGAAGCAGCTTTAAAATATTTTTTAATTCAATCTATTGCTTCTATTAATTTTTTATTTTATATTATCATAAAATTAATTTTTTTCAAAAATTTTGAAACTAATAGTATTTTATTAATAATAATTAATTCTTCAATATTAATAAAAATAGGAGCAGCTCCATTTCATTTTTGATTCCCAAACATTATTGAAGGTTTATCTTGATTTAATAATTTTATTTTAATAACATGACAAAAAATTACCCCCATAATTTTATTATCATATTATTTTAATAAAAACTTATTAACTTTTAGAATTATATTAAATATTATTATTGGTGCTATAGGAGGATTAAACCAAACATCATTACGAAAAATAATAGCTTTTTCATCAATTAATAATTTAGGTTGAATAATCTCATCAATTATAATTAGAGAAAATTTATGAATTTTTTATTTATTTATATACTCATTTTTAATCAGAACCATATGTTTATTTTTCTATTTAACAAACTCATATTTCATTAATCAACTATTCATTTTAAATATAAAACCAATAATTAAAATTAATTTATTAATTAATTTTTTATCCTTAGGAGGATTACCCCCTTTTATTGGATTTATACCAAAATGAATTATTATCAATTTTTTAACAATAAATAATTTTTATTTAATAACACTTATTTTTATTATAATAAGATTAATTATATTATTTTTTTACATCCGAATTATTTATTCAGCATTTATAATAAATTATTTTAAAATAAAATGATTTAAAATTAATTTAAAAAATAATATTAATAGTATTATAAATTTATTATCAATATTTTCAATTATTGGAATCATTTTAAGAACAATATTTTTTTATTAAATTGAAGGTTTTAAGTTAAAACACAAACTAATAATCTTCAAAATTATTTATAAAGAAAATTCTCTTTAAGCCTTAATAACATAAATTAGTTATAACTTAAAATTTGCAATTTTATATCATTATTTGAATATAAGACTTAATAAAAGAGAAATTTCCCGTTAATAAATTTACAATTTATCGCTTTAAACCTCGGCCATTTTATTTTAAAAAGCGAAAATGACTTTACTCAACAAATCATAAAGATATTGGAACATTATATTTCATATTTGGTATTTGAGCAGGAATAGTAGGAACATCTTTAAGACTGTTAATTCGAGCAGAATTAGGTAATCCCGGAGCATTAATTGGAGACGACCAAATTTACAATACCATTGTAACAGCTCATGCTTTTATTATAATTTTTTTTATAGTTATACCTATTATAATCGGAGGATTTGGAAACTGATTAGTGCCTTTAATGTTAGGAGCGCCAGACATAGCATTCCCCCGTATAAATAATATAAGATTTTGATTATTACCCCCATCAATTACTTTACTAATTTCAAGAAGAATTGTAGAAAATGGAGCAGGAACTGGATGAACAGTTTACCCTCCTTTATCCTCTAATATCGCCCACGGAGGAAGATCAGTAGATCTAGCAATTTTTTCCCTTCATTTAGCAGGTGTTTCATCAATTCTAGGAGCTATTAATTTTATTACAACAATTATCAATATACGATTAAATAATTTATCTTTTGATCAAATACCATTATTTATTTGAGCAGTAGGAATCACAGCATTTTTATTATTATTATCATTACCCGTATTAGCAGGAGCTATTACTATACTATTAACTGACCGAAATTTAAACACATCATTTTTTGACCCCGCTGGAGGAGGAGACCCAATTCTTTACCAACACTTATTTTGATTTTTTGGTCACCCTGAAGTATACATTTTAATTTTACCGGGATTCGGTATAATTTCACATATTATTTCACAAGAAAGTGGAAAAAAAGAAACTTTCGGATGTTTAGGTATAATTTATGCTATAATAGCAATTGGTATTTTAGGATTTATTGTATGAGCTCATCATATATTCACAGTGGGTATAGATATTGACACTCGAGCTTACTTCACTTCAGCCACAATAATTATTGCTGTACCTACTGGTATTAAAATTTTTAGTTGATTAGCAACTCTTCACGGAACTCAAATTAATTATAGTCCATCAATTTTATGAAGATTAGGATTTGTATTTTTATTTACCGTAGGAGGACTAACAGGAGTTATTTTAGCCAACTCATCTATTGATATTACATTACATGATACTTATTATGTAGTAGCACATTTTCACTATGTTTTATCTATAGGAGCTGTATTTGCCATTATAGGAGGATTTATCCACTGATACCCATTATTCACAGGTTTAACTATAAACCCTTACATATTAAAAATTCAATTTATAATCATATTCATTGGAGTAAACTTAACATTTTTCCCCCAACACTTCTTAGGATTAGCTGGAATACCCCGACGATACTCTGATTATCCTGACTCATACATTTCATGAAATATTGTATCATCTTTAGGATCATATATTTCACTACTAGCCGTAATATTGATATTAATTATTATTTGAGAATCTATAATTAACCAACGTATAATTTTATTTACTTTAAATATATCATCAAATATTGAATGAATACAAAACTTACCTCCAGCTGAACATTCATATAATGAACTACCTATTTTAAGAAATTTCTAATATGGCAGATTATATGTAATGGATTTAAACCCCATTTATAAAGGTTATATCCTTTTTTTAGAAATGGCAACATGATCAAACTTCAATTTACAAAACGGAGCTTCACCTTTAATAGAACAAATTATTTTTTTTCATGATCATACATTAATTATTTTAATTATAATTACTATTTTAGTAAGATATTTAATAATTAATCTTTTATTCAACAAATATATTAATCGATTTTTATTAGAAGGTCAAATGATTGAATTAATTTGAACTATTTTACCAGCTATTACATTGATTTTTATCGCATTACCTTCATTACGATTATTATATTTATTAGATGAATTAAATAATCCTTTAATTACATTAAAATCAATTGGACACCAATGATACTGAAGTTATGAATACTCAGATTTTCATAACATCGAATTTGATTCTTATATAATTCCTTCTAATGAATTAAATTCATATAATTTCCGTTTATTAGACGTAGACAACCGAATTATTTTACCTATAAACAATCAAATTCGAATTATAATTACAGCCACAGATGTAATTCATTCATGAACTATTCCCTCTTTAGGTGTTAAAGTAGATGCCAACCCAGGTCGGTTAAATCAAACCAATTTTTTCATTAATCGACCTGGAATTTATTATGGACAATGTTCAGAAATTTGTGGAGCTAATCACAGTTTTATACCTATTGTAATCGAAAGAATTTCAATTAAAAACTTTATTAACTGAATTAATAATTATTCATCATTAGATGACTGAAAGTAAGTAATGGTCTCTTAAACCATTTTATAGTAATTTAACAACTACTTCTAATGGAAAGAATTAGTTAAAGTATAACATAAATATGTCAAATTTAAATTATTATAAAAATATTATTCTTTTATTCCTCAAATAATACCTATTAATTGAATATTTTCTTTTTTTATATTTATTTTAATTTTTATTATTTTTAATATCATAAATTATTATATTATAATCAATAAAAATTTAAATAATAAAAATAGTTTTCAAATAAAATCAATAAACAACTTAATGTGAAAATGATAAGTAATTTATTTTCAATTTTTGACCCTTCAACAAATTTATTTAATATGTCAATTAATTGGATAAGAACTTTATTAGGTTTAATTTTTATTCCTTATAGATTTTGATTAATTCCTAATCGACATTATTATTTTTGAAATTTCATCCTAATTAAATTACATAATGAATTTAAAACTTTATTAAAAAATAATTACTTTCAAGGATCAACATTCATTTTTATTTCATTATTCTCATTCATTTTATTTAATAATTTCTTAGGACTTTTCCCATATATTTTTACAAGTACAAGTCATTTAAATTTATCATTATCAATTTCATTACCTTTATGATTAAGATTTATATTATATGGTTGAATTAATAATTACCAACACATATTTTCCCATATAATCCCTCAAGGAACCCCCGCAGTATTAATGCCCTTCATAGTATTAATTGAAACTATTAGAAACATTATCCGACCAGGAACTTTAGCCGTACGATTAACTGCTAACATAATCGCAGGTCATTTATTAATAACTCTACTAAGAAGAACAGGCTCTAATATAACTTATTATATAGTAATAATTTTAATTATAATTCAAATATTATTATTAATTTTAGAATCAGCAGTTGCAGTAATTCAATCATATGTAATTGCCATTTTAAGAACTTTATACTCTAGAGAAGTTAATTAAATTATTTTAAACTAATGAAAATTAATTTTAATCACCCCTACCACCTAGTAGATTATAGACCTTGACCTTTAACTGGGGCAATTGGAACCATAACCTTAGTAACAGGAATAGTAAAATGATTCCATAATTTTAATATTAATTTACTAATCATTGGATATTTAATTATTATCATAACTATATATCAATGATGACGAGATATTTGCCGAGAAGGAACCCTTCAAGGTAAACACACAATTTTAGTTACTAAAGGACTTCGATGAGGTATAATTTTATTTATTGTATCTGAAATTTTTTTTTTTTTATCATTTTTTTGAGCCTTTTTTCACAGAAGATTATCCCCAAATATTGAAATTGGATCTATTTGACCTCCTATAGGAATTAATACATTTAATCCTTTCCAAATTCCATTATTAAATACTATTATCTTAATCAGATCTGGAATTACTATCACATGATCCCATCATGCTCTTATAGAAAATAATTACTCTCAATGCACAAAAAGTTTATTTTTAACAATTACATTAGGAATTTATTTCACTATTTTACAAGCATATGAATACTTAGAAGCACCATTTACAATCGCAGATAGAATTTATGGATCAACATTTTTTATAGCAACAGGATTTCATGGAATTCATGTCATAATTGGAACAACATTCTTAATCATCTGTTTAATACGACATATAAATAATCACTTTTCTAATAATCATCATTTTGGATTTGAAGCTGCAGCATGATATTGACATTTTGTAGATGTTGTATGATTATTTCTTTATATTTCAATTTATTGATGAGGTAACTAATTAAAAATTTATATAATATAAAAAGTATATTTGATTTCCAATCAAAAAGTTTAAAAATTTTAATATAAATAATTATTTTAATAATATCAATTTCAATTATAATTATAATAATTTCCAATATTATAATAATACTATCTATTACCCTATCAAAAAAATCATTTATAGACCGAGAAAAATCTTCTCCTTTTGAATGTGGGTTTGACCCTAAATCCTCCGCACGAATTCCTTTTTCTCTACATTTTTTCCTAATTACATTAATTTTCTTAATTTTTGATGTCGAAATTGCACTAATTTTCCCCATTATTAAATTATTCAAATTAGTTAATTTCTTAATTTGAATAAAAATTAGATTTTTTTTTATTATTATTTTATTAATTGGTTTATATCATGAATGAAACCAAAATATATTAAACTGAACTAATTAACTAATTATTTAAATATTAATTAAGGATTATAGTTTAAAAAACATTTGATTTGCATTCAAAAATTATTGAATTATTTTTCAATTTATCTTATAAATTAAATAAGAAGCAATTTGCATTTAATTTCGACTTAAAAGAAAGAGTTTAACAACTCCTTATTTAACATTTATTAATTGAAACCAAAAAGAGGTATATCACTGTTAATGATAATATTGAATATATAATTCCAATTAAAAAGAAATATAAAGCTTAAAATTAAGCTGCTAACTTAATTTTTAGTGGTTTAATTCCATTAATATTTCTTCTTTTATTCTTTATTATTTATATAGTTTAAATTTAAAACATTACACTTTCACCGTAAAAATAAAAAATTTTTTTTTATAAATATCTAAAGATAAAATTATCTCCTTAATATCTTCAATATTACACTCTTTTTATAAGCTATTTAAATAAAATAATATGACAAATAAAAAAATCATAACTCATAAAATAAATCTAAATAAATAAATTTTAAAATTATTTATTTGATACATATTATAAAAAATAGAATAATTTTTTACAATATTAAATATACCTCAACCACTGTATAATTCTCTTCAACCAAAATCAATATGCTTAAGTAATTTCTGACTAAAATTTAAAAAATAATATCTTACCCCATAAGTTCTTAAACTAGGTATAAACCACATCAAACATAAAAATATACTCAAATTATAAGTACATAAATATTTATTTAAAGAATAAATATTCATATTACTAACAATATAACCTATTATTAGCCCAACAAATATTGAATAAATTACTATAAATTTTAAATTTAAAGGCAAATAAATTATATAAGGAAAATAAAAAATTAATCACATTAATATTCTACCTCTAATTACTCTTATAAACAATAAAACTAATATACTTTTAATTATAATATAATCCTCATCGTATAAATTATAAATACATAATAAATTATAATCATTAATTATTAAATATATAACTAAACGAATACTATAAAATATAGTCAACCCTGTAGAAATATAATATAAAAAAAAAATCAAAATATTAAAATTTCTAAATCTTAATATTTCTAAAATTAAATCTTTTGAATAAAACCCAGCTAAAAAAGGAATACCACATAAAGCTATATTAGAAACATTTATACATAAACAAGTTATAGGAATGTAAAATCTAATACCCCCTATAAAACGAATATCTTGTATATCATTTATCAAATGAATAATAACGCCCGCACACATAAATAATAAAGCCTTGAATATCGCATGAGTTAATAAATGAAAAAAAGCTAATAAAGGTATCCCTATTCTTAAAATTCTTATTATCAACCCTAATTGTCTTAAAGTAGATAAAGCAATAATTTTTTTTAAATCAAATTCATAATTAGCTCTAATACCAGCTATAAATATAGTTAATCTAGAAATTAACAATAAAAATTTAAAAAATAAAGTCTCAACCAATAATAAATTAAATCGAATCAACAAATAAACTCCTGCTGTAACTAAAGTAGAAGAATGAACCAATGCTGAAACAGGAGTTGGAGCAGCTATTGCTGCAGGTAACCAAGATCTAAAAGGAATTTGAGCTCTTTTAGTTATCGCTGCTAAAATAATTATAAACCCAATATAGACCATACAATAATCATTTTTTATAAACTCTAAATAAAAAATATAATTTCATCTCCCATAATTTATTATCCAACAAATAACTATTAAAATTAAAACATCCCCAATACGATTAGATAAAACAGTTAATATACCAGCATTATAAGACTTTAAATTTTGATAATAAATCACTAAACAATAAGAAACTAAACCTAAACCATCTCAACCTAATAAAATTCTAATTATATTAGGACTAACAATTAATAAAATTATAGAAAATACAAATAATAAAACTAAAACAATAAAACGAATTAAATTTAACTCTGAACTCATATATCTTTTTCTATAATAAATAACAACAGAAGAAATCAAAGATACAAATATCATAAATAATAATGATATTCAATCTAATAAAATAGACATAACAATTCTTAAAGAATTAAACGAAATAATCTCCCACTCCAAAAATAAAATAATATTATTTATAATAAAATATATTATAAAAAAAAAATTTATTATTATAAACAAAAACAAGAAAAAAAAAGAAAAGAAACAAATAGAAAAATAATTTTTATTAATAATTTAAAATGAATTAAAATTCATATTTTTGAAACCACAAATCAATATTTTAAATTAAATTATTTAAATAAAATCAAATTATTATATAATCAATTTTTATAACTAAAATATTTAAAGGAAATCAATGTAACAATAATAATAAATATTCACGAGAAGACCCTATATAAAACACAAAAATACCCTGATAATACTTACCGTGTTGAGTATAAGAATATAAATATAATCTATAGCCCGCACTAAAAAAAGAAATTAACATCAATATAATCATAGAGAACGAACATCATCTAATTAATCTATTAATTAATATAATTTCTCCCATTAAATTTAATGAAGGAGGAGCAGCTATATTAGAAGATAATAATAAAAATCATCATAAACTTATTGAAGGTATAAGATTAATTATCCCTTTATTAATTATTAGACTTCGACTCCCAATTCGTTCATAATTAATATTTGCTAAACAAAACATACCAGATGAACATAACCCATGCCCAATTATTAATAAATAAGAACCTAAAACCCCTCAATAATTTATAATTATAACACCACAAATAACAAAACTTATATGAGCCACAGAAGAATAAGCAATTAATGATTTAATATCAACTTGACAAAAACATTTTAAACTAATATAAAACCCCCCGATTAATCTAATAACAATCCAAATATAATTTAATTTTATATTAATTTCTTGTAAAAAAATCATAATACGTAATAATCCATACCCCCCTAATTTTAACATAATCCCAGCTAAAATTATAGAACCCGAAACTGGAGCCTCAACATGAGCTTTAGGCAATCATAAATGAACAATATATATTGGTATCCTAACTAAAAAAGCTAAAATTATTCTAATATAAAGTAAACAAAAATTTATATTATAAAATTTTAAAAAATAAATCATAATACAATTAATTTGATTATATAAATAAAAAATACCCATTAATAATGGTAAAGAAGCAAATAAAGTATAAAATAATAAATATATTCCTGCTTGAATACGCTCAGGTTGATATCCTCATCCAATAATTAACATTAAAGTAGGAATTAATCTACCCTCAAAAAATAAATAAAATATAAATAAATTTATAACACTAAAAGTTATATATAATATTAACAATAAAAAAATAACATTAAATAAAAAAAAATTAACATAAAAATTTATTTTAAACAAATTTTCACTTGCTATAATTATTAATAAACAAATTCAAATTCTTAATAAAATCAAACCAAAAGATAACAAATCACAAGAATACATATAACTTAAATTTCTATAACTATTAATATTTAAACTTAAATTCATAAATAAAAATATTAATAAAAATAAAATTATTTGAACCACTCAAAACATATTTTTCATAAAACATAAAGGAATCATAAAAATTATTATTAATATAAACTTTAACATTAATAAAATTTTTAATTATAATAAATTAAATCTTTTAAAATAATCATTACCATGGGTACGAATTAAAGAAACTAAAATAGACAAACCTAAAGCCCCCTCACAAACAGAAAAAACTAAAAATACTATCAACATATAAATTTCATAATTCAAAAATAATAAATAATTTAAAAAAAAAAAATAAATACTTAACACTATAAATTCTAATCTTAATAATACAATCAATAAATGCTTATATTTAGACACAAAAATTAAATTACCAATAATAAATATAACAATAATAATTAAATATATATATTTCATTATCATTAGTTTTTATAGTTTAATATAAAACATTGGTCTTGTAAACCAAAAATAAGAAATTTATTTAAAAACTTCAAAGAAAAAGAAACTCTTTATCAATAATCTCCAAAATTATAATTTTTTTTAAACTATTCTTTGATATTTCGAAAATATTTTTGTCAATAATAATATTAATATTATCTATTATAATAATTTTTTTAAACCACCCTCTTTCTATTGGATTATTAATTTTAATTCAAACCTTAATAATATGTTTACTTTCAGGTATATTAATTAAAACATACTGATTTTCATATATCCTATTCTTAACATTCTTAGGAGGATTATTAGTTTTATTTATTTATGTATCAAGAATTGCATCAAACGAACTATTCAAATTAAATATTAATATAAAAACTTTAATAATCATATTATTTACAATAATTATAATAATACAAATATATATATATATATATGAAAATTTAAATTGAATAAATTTAAGTAATAATATTAGAAACACTAATAATATAATAAATTTATCATTTTTTAATAACGAAAATAAAATTAATCTAAATAAACTTTATAATAATCATACCTACATAATAATATCAATATTAGTAATTTACTTATTCATTTCACTCGTAAGAATTGTAAAAATTACTAATATTTTTTATGGGCCACTACGAACTATAATTTAATTCATAAATAATAAAATTATAATTATTTATTTTTTATAAATGATAAATAAAAATTTTACAAATTTACGTAAAAATCACCCAATTATTAAAATCATCAACAATTCATTAATCGATTTACCATCACCCTCAAACATTTCATCTTGATGAAATTTTGGGTCTTTATTAGCCTTATGTTTAATCATTCAAATTACCACAGGACTATTCTTAACAATATATTATACTGCAAATATTGAAATAGCTTTTTATAGAGTAAATTATATTTGTCGAAATGTAAATTATGGTTGACTAATCCGAACATTACACGCAAATGGCGCCTCATTTTTCTTTATTTGCATTTACCTACATATTGGACGAGGGATATATTATGAGTCATTTAATTTAAAATATACATGAATAGTTGGAGTAATTATTTTATTTCTATTAATAGCAACAGCATTTATAGGTTACGTCCTACCTTGAGGACAAATATCATTTTGAGGAGCAACAGTTATTACAAATCTATTATCAGCTATCCCATACTTAGGAACTATATTAGTAAATTGAATTTGAGGAGGATTTGCAGTGGATAATGCAACACTTACTCGATTTTATACTTTTCACTTCTTATTACCATTTGTAATTTTAATAATAACCATAATTCACTTATTATTTTTACATCAAACAGGTTCTAATAACCCATTAGGATTAAATAGAAATTTAGATAAAATTCCTTTCCACCCATTTTTCACTTACAAAGACTTAATTGGTTTTATTATATTATTAGTAATATTAATTATACTAACTTTTATTAACCCTAATATATTAGGAGACCCAGATAACTTTATCCCAGCTAACCCATTAGTCACCCCTGTTCACATCCAACCAGAATGATACTTTTTATTTGCATATGCTATCTTACGATCTATCCCTAATAAACTAGGAGGAGTAATTGCCCTATTAATATCAATTTTAATTTTAATTATTCTACCTTTCACATCTAATAAAAAAATTCAAGGAATTCAATTTTACCCTTTAAATCAAATATTATTTTGATTTTTTGTAATAATAATCATTTTATTAACATGAATCGGAGCTCGACCAGTCGAAAACCCTTATATTATAACAGGTCAACTACTAACATTTTTATATTTTTCATATTTTATAATTAACCCTTTATTAAATAAATATTGAGATAATATAATTTTTAATTAAATTAACAATTAATGAGCTTGTTACAAGCATTTGTTTTGAAAACTTAAGAAAGAATAAATATTCTATTAATTTATTCTAAATAAAATATAATTAATTATAATAAAAAAATTTTTAAACCTATATAAAATAATAAAAAATTTAAAGAAACAGGTAAATATCTTTTTCAAGATAAATATATTAATTTATTATAACGATATTGAGGGAAAGTGCCACGAACCCAAATAAAAATAAAAGAAACAAAAAATAATTTTAAATAAAAAAAAAAATTAATTTCATAACCCCCTAAATAAATTAATACAAATAACATACTTATAAATAAAATTCTAGAATACTCTGCCAAAAAAATTAAAGCAAACCCCCCTCTACTATATTCAACATTAAACCCAGAAACTAACTCTCTTTCTCCTTCAGCAAAATCAAAAGGAGTACGATTAGTTTCAGCTATTATAGAAGACAATAAACTTAATCTTAATGGAAATATAATAAATAAAAATCAAACCATATTTTGATAAACACCAAAATAAAATAAACTAAAATCCATAACTATAACAATACCAGATATTAAAATTAAAGCTAATCTTACTTCATAAGAAATAGTTTGAGCTACAGAACGAAAACCTCCTAATAAAGAATAATTTGAATTTGAAGATCACCCCGCAATTATAACAGTATACACCCCCAAACTTGTACAACAAAAAAAAAATAATATCCCTAAACTAAAACTAACCAAATTAAAATAATAAGGGATTAATATTCATAATATCAAAGATAAAACAAATCTAAAAACAGGAGAATAATAATAACAAAAATAATTAGAATTAATAGGAAAAGTTTGCTCCTTAGTAAACAATTTAATAGCATCAGAAAAAGGCTGTAAAATACCAACTAAACCAACTTTATTAGGACCTTTCCGAATTTGAATATAACCTAAAACTTTACGTTCTAACAAAGTTAAAAAAGCAACCCCAATTAATACCCCTAGCAATAAAATTAATAAACCAATAAAAATTAAAATAATATCATTTAAAAACAATACTATTTATATAATAAATTATATATTTATGAACTCTAAAATCATTACATTTTTCTGCCAAAATAGCATTATTAAAAATAAAATTATTTATTATTCATACAACATATAATTTTTATTAAAAAATAAATCAATAATAAAAACAATTTAAAAATTAAATAAAATTTAATAAAATTCAATTAATTAATAATTTAATTAAAATATTTGATCCTTTCGTACTAAAATACATAATTTTTTAAAAGATAGAAACCAACCTGGCTTACACCGGTTTGAACTCAGATCATGTAAGATTTTAATGATCGAACAGATCAAAAATTTTAAACTTTTACATTTAAATTTTATCTTAATCCAACATCGAGGTCGSAAACTTTTTTTATTATTCGAACTAAAAAAAAAAATTACGCTGTTATCCCTAAGGTAATTTAATCTTTTAATCAATAATAAACTGGATCATTTAATCATGTATTTTTGTTAAATTTTTTAAAAAAAGTTAAATTTATTTTTCTATCACCCCAATAAAATAAATAAATTTATAAAATTATTTCAATTTAATATAAATAAAATTAACATAAAAAAATTTATTAAACTCTATAGGGTCTTCTCGTCTTTTTAATTTATTTTAACTTTTTAAATAAAAAATTAAATTCTACACATTAATTAAGAGACAGTATATTTCTCATCCAATCTTTCATACAAGTCACCAATTAAGAGACTAATGATTATGCTACCTTTGTACAGTCAAAATACTGCAGCCCTTCAATTAAAATCAGTGGGCAGATTAGACTTTAAATAAATCAACAAAAAGACATGTTTTTGATAAACAAGTGAAAATATATATTTGCCGAATTCCTTTTAATTAATTAAATTAAATAATAAAAATTCAAATTAAAAATAATTTTTAAAATATATAATATACTAATTTTATCATTATAATTAATTTTTAACAATTAAAAATAAATTTTATATAAAAAATTAAATAAAAATTTAAATTTTTTAACAAAATGAAATTATTTATAATAAAATAAAATTTATTAACAATATAAATTATAAAATTTTCAAAAATAAATATTCTTTATTATAAAAATTTAATTTAAAGCTTATCCCTTAAAATATAAAATTTAAATAATTATTTAATTAATTAATTAATTAGATAATAAACTTAAATTTAAAATTAAAATTTTTTCTATAAAAACTAGATATATTTAAAAACGATTAACATTTCATTTCTAAATAATTATTTAAAATATTTTTGCAACAATAAATTTAATAATTATTTAACTCTTTTAAATTCGAGAAATTAATTTAAAAATTAAAAATTTTAAATAAACTCTGATACACAAGATACATTAAATAAAAATTACTTTATTAAAATTAAATTTTCAATTATTTCAAAATTCTTACACAATACTATTATACTATAAAACTAAAAATTTTTTCTTTAAAAAATACTTTAACCCCCATTAAAATATTTATTAAATTAAAATTATTTTTATTAGATATAAATTTATTAATTCTCAAATTTCAAATTAATTAATATTCATTAATTATCTTTTCAATGTAAATGAAATACTTTCCAACAAGCTCTAATTTGATCTTTCTAGAAACACTTTCCAGTACCTCTACTTTGTTACGACTTATTCCAATTTATTTATGAAAGCGACGGGCAATATGTACATATTTTAAATTTTAATCATTTTATTAAATTAAACAAAATTACATTTAAATCCACTTTCAATTAAATTTTACAAAATAATAATTCATTTAAATAAATTTATTGTAATCCATTATATTCTTAATTATAATCTGCATCTTGATTTGATTTAATTTTAAATATTAATATTAAAATATTATATAAATTATTAAAAAATATTTTTTTAACAACGATATACAAAATAATAAACTAAGTAAATTTATTCGTGGAATATCAATTAATAAACAGATTCCTCTAAATAAACTAAAATACCGCCAAAATATTTAAGTTTCAATAAAATTACATACTATTTTAGTATTATAAATTTAAATTTTTAATAATAGGGTATCTAATCCTAGTTTATTAATAAAATTTATTAAATCATATTAATAAAAATAAAATAATATAAAATTAAAATTTCACCTAATAATTTTAATTTTAATTTAAACAAATTTTTAAATTAATTATTAATCACTAAAAAAATTTAATTTAATTTTTGTATAACCGCAACTGCTGGCACAAAATTTGTTAATAATTTATATATTACTAAATCTTAATTTCCTAAATATTTAATATTAATTACTACAAACATAATTAATATTATTAAAATAAAGAATTACTCATACTAAAATTTATATGTAAAATAAATACAAAATAAATTTAATTAAACCATATAAAATTTATCTATATATCAATTTTTCTACATAGAATTTTTTTTTTTTTTTTTATATATTAAATTATTTATATAATATAAATTAAATAATATTATAATTAATTTTTAATATATTAAAATTAATAATATTGTATTATAAACAATTTATATTTTTTTCCTCATTTTCTTCATAATATTATATTTAAATAAAAAAACAATAATAAACAATTATTATTAATTTATATTATATAATATTAAAATTATAATATAAAATATTTATTTTATCGATTAAGTTATTATTAATAATTTAAATTATTTATATATATATAATAAACGGCTACACCGTGTGTAATAAATTTTCATATAAATAAATAAATAATAATTA